TTGTTTAGGTTCTCGAGATTCTCAATCGCTTTTTTTAGTGGGGAGGAATAGTGCGTGAATGACGATTCTCAGACGAGGGAATCGTTCCTCTCTAAATAAAAAGAAGCTAGTTCTATTGATAGAGCTTTCACGTCTGCGCATAGAAGACTTTTTTTTCCCTTCCATTCCGTTCTTACCATATCATGGGCAGTTGGGTTGGAATCCGTGTGATGGTTCGAAAGTGCTTTCAAATATTCTTCGCATCCCCAGAGAGATACATTGTTTCCATTGTGACTTGGTCGTAAAAAGGGGCGCGACTGGTCTAGTGTACTTTTCATTGGAGCACACCTTTCGCTAGGAAGGGATCAGTTACGAGTACGAAATGCTTTTCACATACAAGTCGGATAGCGCGATAAGGCAGTTACACTCCTCCGCCTGGCATTCCAGTTCAAATACTAGTGAGGTAGACAACCTCATGTCATGCGTGAAAATAGTAAGGACCTTGCCTACGGGCTCATTGGGACACTCAAGTACGAAGGAATTCTCCACTTAATTAAGGAAGGTTTCAGAGACAGAGGATCAAAGCAATGGAAAAGCAAGGGAACGAGGCGACCGGAGGGAGGCGAGCGAAGTGAGGCCACTTTCTAGTCCCTCTGCCAAAGAATTTCATAGAGATAAACGGTTCAGCTCCCTTCTAAGCCTTTAGAGGATTAGAGGAATCATCGATGAAAGTGTTACTTACTTACTTACGAAGATCGACTGGATAACCTTCTACTGACAGAGTGGTGGGTGCTACTGTCTTATCTTATCCCTTCTTCTTTTACCCCGGCCCGGGGCTGGTCATTCAGTTCAGTCAAGTTCATATGCTTTCCAACGTGGGAGTAAAGGGAGTTGGTAGCATTCCCCTGGCTTTCCATTTCCAATAAGTCTGGGATAAACTAGAAGACTAACTCCTTCCCCTCCTAGGGCTTCAGCAAGGTGTCTATTCTGAGGCTTAGGAGAATGAAGCAGCCCCGGGTGTGAGTGAACTCCCCTCTACTTCCAGGCAATAGGACTAAACCTAAAGTATCTTCTCTTCTCCGGTTCTAGCTTACGTTTGAGTTTCCTCTGACTACAAGGGAATTTCTCAGCTGGAGCAGAAGTGGACGAACAACACCTCCTTTCCTTGCATTAGCGCCCGCTTTTCCACATCCACTTCAGGGAGAGAGCAAGTATAAATCATAGCTTTAGGCTTTCGAGCCTTTCTTCCTAGGACAGAAGCCTTTACTTGAACTTGAGCGGTTGTCTGGAACTGATGCTACACCTTGGGGCTGCAGTCCCTTCTTCTTAGCACGGATGTCCCTCTTCAATCCCCTGCTCCTACCATTGAAACAGCTAGGGGCTAGTAAGTCCTGCCAATATCAGGGAAAGAATAGCTCCCGAAGGGCTTCCTTCTTTATCTAAGCGACTAATAGGCTTGGGTGGCTAGGGCACATGCTATCGAGGTTACACGCCTGGTCCCGAAACCACATCTGGCAGATGCGATTCCTGGATGTAGTTGGATGTGATTATCGGTGAAAGCATAGAAGGATCTCCTGTCAATAGTCACAGGGAATTACACTATAGCTTTAGGACCTGACCTGTAATAGGTGGTGTAAATGTCCTTATTATTATAGGATGAAGATGATTCACTCACCAAGAAGACCGTCTACTCGAGCAGTAAGAGTTGATTCAATTGCCAACAGAAGACCGTCTGCGACAACAAGACCATCAGCAGCAGATGATTGAACAGCGGATGCGTTGAGGAGATCAGCCCTAATTGAAGACCCGATACTCTCAACCAAGAACTTCTATATATAACACCAACCGCGGAACAGGAGCATGCGTTACACACGTCGTCAGCTAGCGGACGCAAGCAGAGTGGGACCTTCTCCGATAGTATCTTTCATCATAATATTGAAAGCTTCCCCGCCCGATGCTTTGTTAATGTCAGAGTTGATATCAAGATGAAAGGGAAAGACAATAAGAAAGATTCAAGATAAAGACTAGAAGAAGGGGCTTTCTTAGAAGAATTCCCACTTGGACTGGTAGTGAGAACCCGATCTCCAGAAGCTAATTGGCAAGGTTCGACTTGACCGGAGCGGATCGCAACTCAAGCACAACTAGAGTTCACTCACCCACGTGCCCAATACTTGATGTGATGACTCTAGCCCCATGTCGGCTTCATTGACGAGTCATGATGCTGCGATATAGGATCAAAATCGACTTTCATTTCACTTAACTCATCAAAGCAAGGAGTGGCTACTAGATAGACAATTAGTTCCGAGACTAAGAGATTGGGCTATCGGCCGGTATCAGTTGAAGTCAACAAAGAAGGAAAGCCTTCCCCCAATCCAACATTTTCAGGTGAAAAGAAGATAGATGACTGAGAGTCACGGGATTTTGAAAGCGCCGCATCTAGCTCAGCAGTTTCTTCAAAAGAGATGACGGATACAGAGCGGTTACCACTTGTAGGCTCATTCACCAACTAGGCCATGAGTTTGCTTTAACGAGTGCACGAGCAGAAGCGGAGACAGAGTTGTCCCCCGATCTGAGATATTAGCGAGATTAGCTACACGCCACTTAACCTAAAGAAAGGTCGACCTGAGAAAGCCCTTTTTAAGCTGATAGGAGAACTTCACTTACTAAATTTCTTGAGTAGCGAGAATCTTTCCTCAGAGGCACGGAAAGGGTCCAAGCCATAGGAAAGACAGCAACTTGAGTGCGGAGAAGGGGAAAGGGCGCTCGAAGCAAAAGGAACGAAAAGCACACCATATAGGTCAGCGGCATCAGCAGTTGAAGAAGTTGACGGCCGGATTCAAGCAAAAAATGGGATAACCTGAGAAGGAGAGGTCTCCTTTCTATATGAAAGACGAAGATCTGGCTTTGAAGCCTCCTTGAGTCCGGCTTAGCTTCAGGTACGAGTCAAGAACAGAAGAAGGGGATCGCCACAATCAAGAAGCAAGCTAAAAGCTGTTGTTTAGATGACTTTATGTTATGAAAGAACCCAGAAAAAAGTAATTATTGGAGTAGCCCGCCCAGTAGAGGCTTTCTTAGCGAAAAAAGTATATTCATGGATGAATTAGGGGAAAGAGTCTTCACCTTACTTTCAAGTGTCAATCATTTTTATTGAACTTTCTTTCAGGCTAGCTCTGGGCAGGGCGCATACACACGAACCCACTTTGAGTCGGATCCGAGCTCCAGTAGACAGCGAGACAGCCATTGTGGTAAACGGGAGCAAAGCAAGGGAAAGAGAGGTGAGTGACGCCAAGGGGAATTCCAGCACGAAAGCAAGTGTTGTTATCACACGTCCGTCCTGTCTGATTGATTCACCTTCGATTATTCAATCAAGGAAGCAGAGTCAACGGCCTTTGAAGAAAGATGACTTATATTTTAAGATATTGAGTTGGACAGTCAAAAAGCCCAAAGGCCAAAAAGAAGAGCAAAAACAGAGGAGATGTCTTCCTCATAGGCCATTGACTATCTATCCCCGGAGTCTTTCTCTCCGTCAAAGGGACTCTCTCTTTCTTGAACAAGCACGGCGCTATCAGGACAAAATCCTAGCAGAAGCAGAAAAAGAGGAAGAGAAAGAGGAGCGAACAGCCACTATAACATCGTTAGATGAGCTTCAGTTGCGCCCCTTTGTGAACGAGGGGATCGAAAGCCAAAGGAAGTACGGCTGAGTTTCAAGACTACGAGACTAAGAGTTGGGACTAGCCGCATGTCATCTTTCTCAGGGTCTGAGCCTGACACCTCTATTATTACATCAAACAACAATTGAATTGGGATCAAAGAATTAAGGGATTGGATTTGTCCCCGTCTGTCTTGTGTTCAACGAAGGAAAGCGCCCTTCCTTCTTCAGCTTGAAAGACATCTCAGGAAAGAGCTACTTCAACTGAAGAAATTTCTTTAGTAGCGAGAACCCTTCCTACTCGAGAATAAGGTCAGGAAGTGAAGCGTTTTTTAAGTTTTTCTTTCAAAATCTAGTAAGTGTTATGCGGGGGTGGGGATTCAGACCGATGAGGGACGTAGGAATTGCCCTTAACTGTCCGGAAGGCTGAAATAGCTTTCTCGGGAGCCTCTGGGAGGTCGGGGTATTCAATCCCATGATACTCAAGGAGCAGGGCGTCGTATCCCAGGGGTTCTACTAATACATCGTATAGCGGGTCCAGGCTTGAAGTTATACCAAAAATGGAATGGGACAGTCATTCGAAAATGAGAAAATAAGGGTGTCAAGACATCTATATGACCAAGATGGCCATCTCACGAATTGGATTCGAACCAATATAAAGCTACTTTCCTTTAGTAGATCTGTCATCCCCCTCATTATAGTCCTCCTAGAATCAATAGCATTTCGTCGGAATACATCCTGTCTTTTCACCTTAGTAGTCCTATGCATAGTCAGTACTATAGCCCCAATCATGGCTACTAATAAAATCAGACTAGGAACCAAAAACCAGACGGAATAGTAGGTATAAAGTAAATTGCCCAATGTTTCCAAATTAGTCCAACTTCGTACCTTTCCGGCATAAACCATATATCTCAGAGAGGTCGTATTTCTTTGGGTTGGTAGTAATGGAATGCTTTCATTATCTAAAATGAAGAACATTTCCCACCAAAAGATCAGTCCAATAATACCACTCACTGGTAAATAGCGCAATACTTCTTCGTGAATCTCCGCTATTTGAATATGGAACATCATAACAACGAATAGGAATGAAACGGCTATAGCTCCTATATGAACTACTGGGAAGATCATAGCGAAAAAGTCGAGACCTAACAAAAGAAGTAACCCTGAAGTGTTGCGAAAGACTGGGATGGGAAACAAAACGGAATGTACCGGATTTTTAGCACGTACAACCATCAAACCAGAGACCAAAGCAAGGCTCGACAAAACAGAAAGTATCATAGTACGTCGTCCTTCCCTGAAATGGAACTTTCATGCTGGAGCAAGAACTAGCATGAAAGTCGATCTATTACAACCAGCGCGGTTGTTCGTATTTCATTTTCTTCTTCCAAGCCCTTCTTTCTTAGAAAGGCACTCACTGAGTTACTTACGGAATCTAAAATCTTGAGGCTGATTACGGCCCCTTTGATGAAAGGTAAGCGCTTTGGCTGGCTACCTATAATATAAAGATCCTTCACTGCACACTTTAGATATCTGTTTCCATCCAATCAAAGACGGCGAAGCGCCTCTAATCTAAAGGCCAAAGAGTGCTCTTTGCGCTACTACGCATCCTTACTCATAGTATAGTGCAAGTTAGGTTTGGGTATAGCAGGACTTGAACCTGCGACCATTAGGTTAAAAGCCCAATGCTCTACCAACTGAGCTATACACCCCAAAAAAGATGTAGTAGTAAATAAGGATTGGTGCGGAAAATAAAAGAGGGCGGCCCCTCTTCATCATATCATATTAGGCGCGGCTTTGTATGAGGCTCGTACTGCAGAGCAAGCGAAGAAAACGTAAGGGCGCGCGCTAGCACTCCTGCAAGAAAACGGCCTAGCTAACGCGCCCCTTATTGAAAAGTCAAGGATATTGAATGATCGATATGAGAAAGAAGCGCTCAAGCATTCGAAGAAAGCCGGCCTTACTCAACAAGCACCTTTCTTAGCTTAGTAAGGTTGCTTGTTTCCACTCATTGAAGATTCTATCTACAAAAAAAGGTCAACGGGGGGTACTAAAATGGCTCTCACTGACACCATCTACGAGAAGGTGAGGTCGTCTTTATTTCCAGCCGCCATACGGTTCGCCTTAAAGCCTTAAAGACGGAGAAGGGGAGGAGCAGTTATCTATGTAATTACGGTCTTTGTTGGCCGGGGCGAGCACTCTCTTTTCTTTGTCAAATTCCGTCTTACCAAACAAGACTGACTTCTTACCAACCCGCGAAGGGTTGTGAGGCTGGACCAGGTACGAAGAATGAATCTATATCTGTGCACGGAAGGGCCGGCGGCCGCTCAACTGTTCGAGCTCAATGCAGTGGTATTGGTTCCGATTCGACAAAGGTAGAATGCCTGGTCGAAGGTCCAGTACAGTAGGTAGCAGGCGTGTTCGTTTTGGCTCCCGAGCGAGAACGAGAAATAGGCGATGCACCATCCTTGCTGCTACGTACGTTGACCTTGACTTGACAGATTCATCCAATTGAACCCAAACTCAAAGGAGGACCACAAGCTCGGGGCTCGACGAAAGAGAAAGTCTCGGCATTAAGAAAATGGGGTTAGCTGTGAAAGAAAGAGCCCGGCATTCATTTTTGAATGAATATTCATAGCTGAGTCTACTAAAAGAGGGACCAGCTCATCGTAGTGATTAGAGGACACCTCTGATCGTTCACCTCTAATGTGACACGTTCCCTCCCAGTTTGATCAACGGGATCAGTCGGCTAGAGAGCGGGGCTATTCTTCTTCCGAGGAGACAAAGTAGTCTCTTGTACTGACCGAACCCTCAGTTCGGAGGTCTTCGTCAACATGTTACGAAGCTCCAGTCTGGCGGTCAACTTGATGCGGGAGAGGCATGAGTGCAGTTCGATCTTGTGGTGTATTCCTTTGTAGTGAGTAGGGCCTCTTTCTCGTTGATCAGTTCGCCTCCGCTCTATTGAAAGGTCTCCATTCCTACGGCGGTTTTGTCAATGAACCCGTGGATAAGTAGGCCTTTCTTGCAGACCGATCTTCTGCCGAGTTCCTTCCTTCGTAGTCAAATCTGATGATACGCTTTGGCGATGTTACCTACCAAATAAAAGGCCTGCTAGGTGATCGAAATCGCTCAGGGAAGCTCGTCCTCTTATTGTTTGTGTCAATACTCAACTTCGTCAGTCTGGTTGAACAGCCTCCCAATGAGAGCGAGCCAAGACTTTGCTTGCTGTTTGTGTTTGTCCGCCACGACTGCTCAACCAACTGCTAAATCATGGGTTCGAATCCCATTTCCTCCGGAAACAACCCTTGGCAACCCGATATTTAAGGAAGCACAGCTAACCTAAGCGGGGGCAGAATCAATGACCCAAGGTTTGGGAGTCAAGGAACTGGAAGACAGACACGCGGTGGACTGACCTCTTTAGGCAAGAGAGGCAGTAGGAAGAGAGCCATTAGAAAGAAATTCAAAATGTTCCTGATGGAGCCATGGGTAGCTAAAGTGTCTGCACTTTGATTCCCTTCCCTGTAGATATGAGAGATGGACATGGAAGGAAGTAAGAAAGTTTTGAAAGATCTGATCATATAAGGGACTGTCCAAGGGACTGCACCTCCACAGATGCTATCAAAAATGATTTTTTTTCACTCTCCACTGCTACTTTGGAGTAGCCTAATCTGTAACAAAGCATCAGACCAAAAAGGGGAGCTCTGGCTTCTGCAAATGTGTTGGTACCTGGGCCATAAAAGGTAGAAAAAGCAACCAAAGCGGAGCCCTTATAGTCCCTAATAATGCCACCACCTGCTGCCATGCCATTCCTTGAAGAACCATCTGTGTTCAACTTCAAAATACCAAAAGGAGGAGGAGCCCATTTGATCCATTTT